TTGACTTTTTTTTTGTTAGAACAATATTTAGGGGGAATAAATATTATCTTCAATAAATTTTTACCACTGTAAGCATTGAAAATATTAAAAATAAGAATATGCTATTTGATGAAAAATTAATAAAGTGCCTGAAATTTTAAGGACTACTTTGATGTAGTAGGAATGTAATTTTGAACTTACCTTTATTAAATAAATAAATATTAAGGTAAGCTAAATTTTAAGCTAATGGGTTCATACCTCATTTATGAAGATTATAATTCTTCTCTTTATAATTACAGTAAATTTATATAAGTTAATGTTTGGGTTGGTATTATTATTTAGAACTTTTTTAACTTTAAGTGCAGAAACTTGATTTTTTGCTTGAGTGGGTTTAGAGTTAAATATAGTTTCTTTTATTCCTTTGTTAGTTGTTAAAGGCAATTCTTTGGGGAGAGAAGTTGCTTTGAGGTATTTTCTGGTTCAATCAGTTTCTTCTTTAGTTTTATTAACTAGTTTAATTTATGTGAATCAATTGGGGGTTGATTCTTTAATTTATACTATATGGTTAGGGTTAGTAGCTAAATTGGGAGTTTTTCCTTTTTATCATTGATTTCCTTTAATTTCAGAAGGGTTAAGTTGGGGCCCTTTGATGATTTTAATGAGATGGCAAAAGTTGGCACCTTTTAGTTTGATTGTTGAGATTCCTATATGGAATTTTATGGATTGTATAGTATACGGAAGTATGATTGTAGGAGGATTGGGAGGGCTGAATCAATCTTCTTTACGTAAAATTTTATCGTATTCTTCTATTAATCATTTGGGGTGAATGATGGCTTCAATTAAGGTTTCTGAAGTATTATGGGTCATGTATTTTTTATGTTATGTTGTTTTAACCGGGGTTTTGGTAATTTTATTTTATTATAGTGGTTCTTACTATATAATTCATTTATATCAAAATATAATGGGGAATATTAGATATAAATTGTTTTTATCTTTAGGAATTTTATCTTTAGGAGGTCTTCCACCTTTATTAGGGTTTTTTCCTAAGTGGTTAGTGGTGGAAGCATTAATTTTTAATGGGGGGTTTATAATAGTTATTTTTATAGTAATGATAACTTTAATTTCTCTTTATTTTTATTTACGGATAGTATGGTCTTTTTTTATCTTTGTAGGCCCTGGAGGGGGGTCTAGAGATTATATAGGGTCAGTCGGAGGAGTCAATTATTTGGTTTTGATGTTATTGGGAGGAGTTTCTTTATTAGGATTGGTTTTTATGCCTTTATTTTTATAATAGTTTAGTTTATAAACTAGCAGGGCTTAAGGTTTTGGGAGGGCTTTAAGTTAATTAAACTGCTAGTTTTCAAAACTGGTAATATGACGATTTTACTATTATTATGTTTTAAGTCTTGTTGGGCTTCTTTATTTGGTAACTGCAAAAGTGGTTTTTTTCTACAAACCATAAAGATATTGGGACTTTATATTTTATATTTGGAGCTTGATCTGGGATGGTGGGTACTTCAATGAGTTTGTTAATTCGGGCTGAATTGGGACAACCTGGTTCTTTAATTGGTGATGATCAGATTTATAATGTTATCGTTACTGCTCATGCTTTTATTATAATTTTTTTTATGGTGATACCAATTATAATTGGCGGGTTTGGAAATTGATTGGTTCCTTTGATATTAAGTGCTCCGGATATGGCTTTTCCTCGAATAAATAATATGAGTTTTTGATTATTGCCGCCTTCCTTAATATTATTATTATCTGGGGGGATAGTTGATGTAGGGGCAGGCACAGGGTGAACAGTTTACCCTCCTTTATCAGGAGCAATTGGGCATGCGGGGGCATCAGTAGATTTGAGAATCTTTTCTTTACATTTAGCAGGGGTTTCTTCAATCTTAGGGGCTATTAATTTTATTACTACAGTAATAAATATACGTCCCGGAGGACTAAGATTAGAACGAATACCTTTATTTGTTTGATCAGTGGCTATTACTGCTTTGTTGTTGTTGTTATCTTTACCTGTTTTAGCAGGTGCTATTACTATATTGTTGACAGATCGTAATTTGAATACTACTTTTTTTGATCCTGCGGGGGGAGGAGACCCTATTCTTTATCAACATCTTTTTTGGTTTTTTGGGCATCCTGAAGTTTATATTTTAATTTTACCTGGGTTTGGTATGATTTCCCATATTATTAGTCAAGAGAGTGGTAAAAAGGAGGCTTTTGGAGCTTTAGGGATGATTTATGCTATGATAGCAATTGGGTTACTAGGATTTGTAGTGTGGGCTCATCATATATTTACTGTTGGTATAGATGTAGATACACGTGCGTATTTTACTTCTGCTACTATAATTATTGCGGTGCCAACAGGTATTAAAATTTTTAGTTGAATGGCTACATTACATGGAGCTCGGTTTTTATTTAGACCTTCTTTACTTTGGGCATTAGGGTTTTTGTTTTTATTTACGATGGGAGGCTTAACGGGAGTGGTTTTAGCCAATTCTTCCATTGATATTATTTTACATGATACTTATTATGTGGTAGCTCATTTCCATTATGTTTTATCGATGGGAGCTGTATTTGCTATTATGGCGGGGTTTATTCAATGGTATCCATTATTTACTGGTTTAGTTATAAGTAATTATTGGCTAAAGATTCAGTTTGTGGTTATATTTGTAGGAGTAAATATAACTTTCTTTCCTCAACATTTTTTAGGGTTAGCTGGTATACCTCGTCGGTATTCGGATTATCCTGATGCTTATACTTGTTGAAATGTGGTTTCTTCTTTAGGTTCTTTAATTTCTTTAATTGGTATTTTAATGTTTATATTAATTATTTGGGAAAGTATAGTTGTTCATCGTAGTTTCTTATTTTTTGGGGGGTTATCTAGATCTTTAGAGTGATTACAAAATTATCCTCCTTCTGATCATAGATATTCGGAGTTGGTTTATTTTTCTTATTAACTTTTATTAAGTCTAATGTGGCAGAGTAAGTGCGGTAGATTTAAGCTCTATATATGAACTTAATATATTCCTTTAGAAGGAATATTATAATGGCGACTTGGTCAAATTTAAGTTTTCAGGATAGAGCTAGACCTTTAATAGAACAGTTAATTTTTTTTCATGATCATACTTTATTTATTTTATTGATGATTACGGTTATGATTATTTATATTTTGTTAACGTTGATGGGTAATTTATATCTTAATCGTTATTTATTAGAAGGGCAATTGATTGAGTTAATTTGAACAATTATTCCTGCTTTTACTTTAGTTTTTATTGCTTTACCTTCTTTACGTTTGTTGTATTTATTAGATGAGGTTAATCTTCCTTCAGTAACCTTAAAGGTGGTGGGGCACCAATGGTATTGAAGTTATGAGTATTCAGATTTTGATAATTTGGAATTTGATTCTTATATAATTTCTGACAATGAATTGGAGTTGGGGGGATTCCGTTTATTAGAAGTGGATCATCATACAGTTATTCCTGTTTTAGGTCAAATTCGGGTATTAGTATGTGCAGCGGATGTTTTACATTCTTGAGCAGTTCCGGCTTTAGGAGTAAAAATTGATGCTAATCCTGGGCGATTAAATCAGACTAGTTTTATACTTAATCGGGTTGGTTTATTTTATGGTCAATGTTCTGAGATTTGTGGAGCAAATCATAGATTTATACCTATTGTTATTGAAGGGGTTTCTTCAAAGGGGTTTATTAGTTGGTTGAAGGGGAATAGTTTGGGCTAGTTTACTACATTAAGTGGCTGAGTGTTAAGTATTGGTCTCTTAAACCATTTTACGGTAATTTTACCCTTGATGGGGGAATTAATTAAATTTTATAATGTTAATATGTCATATTAAATTTATTGGGCATTCTGGTATTCTCTTATTCCACAAATAGCCCCATTAAGATGATTAATGATGTATCTTTTCTTTTTATTGGTTTATGTTATTTTTTTGAGTGTGACTAGTTTTTTAAATAGAGGGGGGGCATTAGCTAATAAAGGGTTTGTGAATCAACAAATTTTTGGATCTAAATTGAGTTTAATTTGAAAATGATAAGAAATTTATTCTCTGTATTTGATCCTGCTTCTGGGATTTTTGGGCTTAGTTTAAATTGGTTAAGTGTGTTTATTGGTTTAATAATTATTCCTTTAATTTATTGATTTTTTCCTAGACGAATAAATTTTTTATGGGGGAGTGTTTTATTAAGCTTACATAAGGAGTTTAAAGTATTATTGGGGTCTAATTCCCAGGGGGGAAGTACTTTAATTTTTTTAAGATTGTTTTCTTACATTTTGTTTAATAATTTTTATGGATTATTTCCATATGTTTTTACATGTAGAAGTCATTTAGTTATGACTTTATCTTTATCTTTACCTTTGTGGTTAAGATTTATGTTATACGGTTGGATTAATCATACTGAACATATATTTGTTCATTTGGTTCCACAGGGGACCCCTGGGGTTTTGATGTTTTTTATAGTATTTATCGAGACTGTAAGAAATTTAATTCGTCCTGGGACGTTGGCTGTACGTTTGATGGCTAATATAGTTGCGGGTCATTTATTAATAACTTTATTAGGGGGAACGGGTAGAATTTTAGGTGTATTTATATTAAATGTATTAGTTATTATCCAGGTTATATTGCTTTTATTGGAGTTAGCTGTTTCTGTAATTCAATCTTATGTATTTGTGGTTTTGAGAACCTTATATTCTAGAGAGGTGAATTAAAAAAAAAATTTATATATAAATTAATCTTTATTTTGTTATAGTTAATAATTAGGAATTAATGGATATACATTGTAACCATCCTTTTCATTTAGTAACTGTAAGTCCTTGGCCTTTATTGGGATCTTTAGGTACTTTAATTTCTGTAACGGGAGCTGTAAAATGGTTTCATCATTATACTGTTCATTTGTTATTGGTGGGGGTGTTAATTAATATTTTAGTGATATATCAGTGATGACGGGATGTGGTTCGTGAAGGAACCTATCAGGGGTGTCATACTTTAAATGTATCTTTTGGTTTACGTTGGGGTATAATTTTGTTTATTGTATCTGAAGTTTTTTTTTTTGTTTCTTTTTTTTGGGCTTTTTTTCATAGAAGATTGTCTCCGATGTTGGAGTTAGGGTTGACTTGGCCTCCTACGGGGATTCAGCCGTTTAATGTTTTTCAGATTCCTTTATTAAATACTGCTATTTTGTTAGCTTCTGGGGTGAGAGTAACTTGGGCTCATTATGGGCTAATAGAGGGTAGTCATAGACAGGCTATACAAGGGTTGAGTTTGACAGTAGTGTTAGGAGTATATTTTTCATTTTTACAAGGGTATGAGTATATGGAGGCTTCTTTTAGAATTGCTGATTCAGTTTATGGGTCTACATTTTTTGTAGCTACTGGATTTCATGGGTTGCATGTATTAATTGGTAGAAGTTTTTTATTGATTTGTTTACTTCGTTTATTGAGGGATCAATTTTCTTTAGAGCATCATTTTGGGTTTGAAGCGGCAGCTTGATATTGGCATTTTGTTGATGTGGTTTGACTTTTTTTATATATTTCTGTGTATTGATGAGGTAGTTAAGGGTATAATTATGGGTAAATATGATGTTGTTTTATTTAAAATTTTTTTAGTATAAGTTAGTATATTTGATTTCCAATCGAAAGGTCTAGATTGTTAATAGAATAAATAATTAAAATTATGGTTATATTAGGGTTAATTTTAATGTTATTATCATTTATTATAATAGGGGTTTCTTTATTATTATCTAAAAGGAGTTTATGGGATCGTGAAAAAATGTCTCCTTTTGAGTGTGGGTTTGAGCCTAAAGGTTCATCTCGTTTACCTTTTTCTTTACGTTTTTTTTTAATTGCTGTGATCTTTTTGATTTTTGATTTAGAGATTGTTTTGTTGTTGCCAATGATTATAAGTTTAGAAGTTTGTTCATTATTAGTTTGGGGGTTGACGGGGTTGGCTTTTATTTTCATTCTTTTAATTGGACTTTATCATGAGTGATGGCAGGGGGCTTTAAATTGGGCTGAGTAAATTATATTTAAATGTATGTGTATAGTATATATATTAAACTTAAGATAAGATTTTATTTATTCTTTTTTAAAAAAAAATAAGGAGTTGGTTATATTATTTTATAAGGAGGAAAAATTATAGTTAATAATAATATTGGTTTTGCGTACTAAAGGTACTATATGATTATAGTTAATTTTGTTTGGTTATAAAAGGAAAATTGTTTGAAGCCAAAAAGAGGCTTAATATTGTTAATATTATAATTGATAATAATTTTTATTTTATCCTAGCAAGGATAAAATCTATGTTTAGTATTTTTTTTTATATATATATAATTTATTTCTTCAAATAGTTTATGTGTTAAAACATTATTTTTTCAAGATATTGAAAAGGGATTTTCCTTTTTGAAGGGATGTGGGGGGGGGATTAAAAAAAAATTATAATTTATATAGATTTTGATTATATTGATATAGTAAAATGGCTGAATTTATAGGTTTAAGATTGTAAATCTTAATATGAATATTAATAATATTCTTTTATTACAATTTAACTGTTATTAGCGTATTACGTAATATATAGGAATATTTTTTTTTAAAAAGAAAAGTTTAATCATATTAATGATAATGAAAGTTTAATAGTTAAAAAAAAATAATATTAGAATGCAATTTTAAAGTAGTAATATTTTACTTAAACTTTTTAAATAAAATTTTTTAGTGTATGGAGCATGTATGTTTTTGAAGCATAAGGGTAAAGTTTAATTCTTTTTTAAATTTATATATATATATATATGAGGTTGATTAGATTTTTAATTTTTTTGTTAAAGAATATAATGGAATTGAACCACTTAAAAAAAGTTAGCAGCTTTTTTTAGCTCCTGCTATTTAATTCTAAAATATGGGTAGTAAACTTTACCTAAAATTAGGTCGAAACTAATTGCAATATTTGCTTCATATTTATATTTAAAATAGTGACGGGGATTAATAAAATAATTTATCTTTAAACTTAAAAAGTTATTTTGAAATCTTCAGTATCATGTTTTATATTTAAACTATAATGATTATTTATAATTATTTTTATAATTATTATTAGACTTTGATTTAGATTTTTATTTGTAAAAATAATGAAGTTGTAAATTTAGAGTGTGTAGAGTATAATATATATGGTAAATATAATTATTATGATGTAAATAATAGATTTACTAGACGTTATTTGTCAGGTTTCTGTATGGTTTGATATTTTAATAAGGGTTTTAAATATACCTTGAGGTATAATAAATTCATTTCATCCTTGATCTCATAGTTTTTTATAGTTAATTCTATATTTTATTGGATGTTTAATTGTTCTTAAAGTTGAAATCAAAGGGAGGAATCATATGTCTGTTGAGAATCATAAGTATTTTATAAAAGGTTTATGTTTGATTTTTCAAATATTATTAGGGACATAAATAAGGATTCTACCAATTATAACTCCAATAAGAATTGTAGAGGAAGTTAGTATTTTTAAATGGAAGGGTATAGGTATAGTAGGAGGGGTTGGGAGAATTAACCATGATATTAGAGATCCTCCTAGAAGAGCTAAGATTGATAGATTTATGATGGGAAGGACTATTATTCAATCTTTGTTAGCTCAAGATATTAAGGGGATTCCTTTGAAGTTTAAAGTTAAAGCAGATTTTGTTAATCGTGTGGTGTATCTTACAGTGAGTCCTGTGGAAATAAAAAATAATAAATATGGAATATAATTGATTTCATTTATGATTACTATTTCAAGAATTAGGTCTTTTGAGTAAAATCCTGCTATAAAGGGTATTCCACATAAACTGAGGTTTGCTAGTATAAAACATGAGATAGTTATTGGTATAGTTTTGGAGATGGAGCCTATACGACGAATGTCTTGGTTGTCTATTATTGAATAAATAATGTGGCCTGCGCATATAAATAGTAAGGCTTTAAATAAAGCATGAGTTATTAAATGAAATAAGGCTAGGTTAGGGTAGCCTATAGCTAGGATTCTTATTATGAGTCCTAGCTGTCTTAATGTGGATAAGGCAATAATTTTTTTTAAATCGTTTTCAAAATTGGCGGCTATTCTTGCTATAAATATTGTTAGGGTTCCTGTTATTAAGAGTATTTTTCTTAAATTAGAGTTTATTAATTCTTTATTAAACCGAATTAGCAGGAAAACTCCTGCTGTTACTAGGGTTGAGGAATGAACTAGAGAAGAAACGGGGGTGGGAGCAGCTATTGCTGCTGGCAATCAAGCAGAAAAGGGGATTTGGGCTCTTTTGGTTAGGGAGGCAATTAGGATTAAGAATATAATTATTAAATTTATTTTTATAATAGGGGTATTAATATAAAATATAAAGTTTCATCTTCCTATTTGAAACATACAAATAATAGTTATTAAAATTATGATATCTCCAATTCGATTAGTTAATGCTGTTAGTATACCGGCGTTAAATGATTTATTTCTTTGATAATAAATTACTAGGCAGTAGGACACTAACCCTAGGCCGTCTCATCCAATAAGGATACTTATTATATTGGGACTAATGATTAAGAATAGTATTGATGCTACAAAAATTAATACAATTATAATGAATCGTTGTAGATATTTATCATGTCTTATATATCCTTGGCTATACATAAGAATTATGGATGAAATGATTAATACAGTTCTTGCAAATATTAAAGCGATTCAATCTAAGTATAAGACTATTATAATAGAAGAAGAGTTAAGGGAGGTGATTTCCCATTCTATAAAGATTTCATAATCGTTTAAAATGAAATGAGTTCTTATTCTAAATAGGATAAAACTCAAAATTATTAGGGGGATAGCTCTTATGTAAGTGATTTTAACATAATTTATTATTTTGATGATTTAGAATAAAAAAATATTTTATTATCTCCACAGGATAACGTTTTTGTAAGTATAAACTATCTAAATTTATTTTTAAATTTAGGTTCATAATAATCAAGTATCTCCTTTTAGAATTATTATATTTAACGGTAATCAGTGAAGTATAAGGGTGAGATGTTCTCGGGCATTATTATTTGATGAGGAGTATAGGTTGATTAAAGGAGATCCATGTTGAGTATATGAGTATAAATATAGGGTGTAAGCTGCTCTTAGGAAGGAGATGATAATTAAGGTTAGTATTGAAAGCATTGACCAATTAAGTAGTGTATTGAGGATTGTGATCTCTGCTATAAGGTTTAAGGATGGAGGGGCTGCCATGTTTCTGGCAGAAAGAAGAAATCATCATAGTGTTATTCTGGGCATGATATTTATTAATCCTCGATTTATTAGAAGTCTTCGACTTCTGGATCGTTCATAGATGATGTTTGCTAGGCAAAATAATCCTGAGGAGGCTAAACCGTGAGCAATTATTATTGATATACTTCCGTTTATCCCTCATGAGGTTAAGGTTATTATTCCGGTGATTGTTAATCCTATATGGGATACTGAAGAGTAGGCGATTAGTTTTTTGAGGTCAGTTTGGCGTAAACAGACTAATCTAATAATTAATCTTCCGATTAATCTTAAGTTAATTCATAAAATGTTAATTTTATTAGCAATAATAATTGAAAATTTAATTATTCGTATAATTCCGTACCCTCCTAGTTTTAGTAGAACTCCTGCAAGAATTATAGATCCTGCAATTGGAGCTTCAACATGAGCTTTTGGTAATCATAAATGAGTTAGGAATATAGGTATTTTTACTAAGAATGCTGTTAGTAGTCTTAAATATATAATAGTGTATGTAATATTATAGGATGTTTGTAAATTAGAAGTTACTATTGATAGGGTTTTGGTTTTATTATATAAGAAAAAAATAGTCACTAATAGGGGTATTGAGGCAATAATAGTGTAAAATATAAGATAAGTGCCTGCTTGAATCCGTTCTGGTTGATAGCCTCAACCTAGAATAATAATTAATGTGGGGATTAATCTGGCTTCAAAAAATAGATAGAAATTGAATATATTAGTAGTATTAAAGGTTGATATTAGGATGAGTATTAAGATTAAAATGGTTAAATTAAACAATTTATTAAAATTCTTAAAAAAGAGAACATTAGTACTTGCAAGTATTATAAGTCTGCAGATTCAAATCGTTAATAGTGTTAAGTTAAAAGTAAGAGGGTCTGATGCATATGAATGAGAAATGTTTTGATGAAATATTCTTAAAGGGGTGAAGAATATATATAAAGTGGCAATAATAAATATTCATGTTTGGATAACTCATCATGATGATTTTTTTATTGAAATAATTATGAGTATACTAGTACATAATAAAATTTTTGCCATTATAATATATTGAATCTTTTAAAAACATCATTACCGTAAGATCGGATTAAAGATACTAGGATTGATAAACCTATTGTTCCTTCACATGCAGAGATAGTTAGGAATGTTATTAAAATTCTAGTATCATTAGATCTTTTTAATAAATGGAGATTTATTAATATTAAAGTAGCTAGGGCTACTAATTCTAAGGCTAATAGGGTGGATAGAAGATGTTTACGTTTTGAGGCAATGCTTGTTAGTCCAATGATAAAAGTAATTATAGCTAAGGATGCTATTGGGTTATTCATTTATTTTTAATTTTATAGTTTAAAATATTAGAAAATTTTGGTCTTGTAAATCAAGGATGCTGATTTAGCTAGAATTGTCAGAAAGAGCTATAATTAGTTGTCTTTAATCTCCAAAATTAATATTTTATGTTAAACTACTTTCTGATATTTTATGATTATTGATAAGAATTTCTTTGGTAGTTAGAATTATATTTATTATAGGGGTACATCCTCTTTCAATAGGGTTAATATTGTTGTTACAGACTTTTTTAATTTCGTTGATTTTAGGGTTGTATATACATTTTTTTTGATTAGCATATATTTTGTTTTTAGTGTTTTTAGGGGGTGTATTGGTTATGTATATATATGTGGTAAGTTTAGCTAGAAATGAGGTTTTTTTATTAAAAAAGTTTAGTTTATTATTAAGTTTAGGGCTAGGAGGAACTATTTGGTTAATCATAATATCTATAGATGATTTAAATGGGGTTAGATTAGAATTATTGGATTATAGTGGGGGGAGATATTATAGATTGGTTTCTATTATAAAAATGTATAGCTATCCAACTTGTTATTTAACTTTATTTTTAGCTCTTTATTTATTATTAGTTTTGGTTAGAGTAGTAAAGGTAGTTGATTTGGGAGTAGGTCCTTTACGGATGGGAGGCTAGTTAAATCGAGTTTATATAATTTTTTATTATAAATGTTTATACCTTTACGTAGGAAGCATCCATTATTAGAGATTATTAATAGAGCTTTAGTTGATTTACCAACTCCATCTAGTATTAATTCATGATGAAATTTTGGTTCTTTGTTGGGGTTATGTTTGTTGGTACAAATTTTTACTGGCTTATTTTTAGCAATACATTATGTAGGGCATGTAGATTATGCTTTTCAAAGAGTAATTCATATCTGTCGGGATGTAAATTATGGTTGGTTAATTCGTACTTTACATGCAAATGGGGCATCATTTTTTTTTATTTGTGTTTATTGTCATGTAGGGCGGGGAATTTATTATGGATCTTCAAGTCTTGTTTATACTTGGTTGGTGGGGGTTTTAATTTTATTTATATTAATGGGGACTGCTTTTATAGGGTACGTATTACCTTGAGGTCAAATGTCTTTTTGAGGGGCAACTGTTATTACTAATTTAGTATCTGCAGTACCTTATTTAGGTAGGAGCATTGTGGAATGGTTATGGGGAGGATTTGCAGTAGATAATGCAACATTGACTCGTTTTTTTATATTTCATTTTTTACTTCCTTTTATTGTGGCTGCTTTAGTTATGATTCATTTTTTATTTTTACATCAAACCGGGTCTAGTAATCCGTTAGGATTAAATAGAAATCTAGATAAGGTTTCTTTCCATCCTTATTTTTCTTACAAGGATTTATTTGGTTTTATTTTAATAATTATATTTCTTATAATATTAGTGTTACTAGATCCTTATAAGTTAGGGGATCCGGATAATTTTATTCCGGCGAATCCTTTAGTTACCCCGATTCATATCCAACCTGAGTGATATTTTTTATTTGCTTATGCAATTTTACGGTCTATTCCTAGAAAATTAGGAGGGGTTATTGCTTTATTAATATCAATTGCTATTTTATTTTTTTTACCTTTTATGAATTTGAATAGGGGGCAGGGTATCGTTTATTATCCTTTAAATAAAATTTTATTTTGATTTATAGTAGTAATTGTGATTTTATTAACTTGGATTGGAGCTCGACCTGTTGAAGAACCATTTATTTTATTGAGCCAAATTTTAACTATTTTGTACTTTAGCTATTATTTATTAAATCCTTTAGTTTTGAAAATGTGAGATAGGGTTGTAGAGGAGTAAAGTAAAAAAAAAAGGATAGGGATAGTTAAATTATCTAGTTTAATTTAAAACATTTGTTTTGAAAACAAAAAATAAGGATTAAATTTTCCTTTATAGTTTATAACTATAATAATTATATTTTTATACATTTTGATTTAGTGTTAATTTTTAATATTTAATAATAAAAATATACAAAAAAAAATTATAGTATTAAATGGTGGTAAATTAAAATTATTTTTGAAAACAATCCTTACTGTTATCTCCCTATTTTTTTTTACTTGAATTGAGATAGTTTCCTTTAAGGAAGGCTTGAAAAGGATACCAACCCAATTGCTATAAGTAAAAAGTTAAGAATCATCGGAAGATAAGACTTTCATGAAAGGTATATTAATTTATCATAACGTAATCGTGGTAATGTTCCTCGAGCTCAGATGAAAATGAATCTGATTAACACAGTTTTGATAGGGAAAAGAGTAGTTGGGGATACTCCTCCTATAAATAGTGTTACAAATAACATTCTTATAAAGAGAATTCTAGCGTATTCTGCTAGAAAAATTAGTGCGAATCCCCCTCTTCTATATTCTACATTAAATCCTGATACTAACTCTGATTCACCTTCTGCAAAATCGAAGGGGGTTCGATTAGTTTCGGCTAATCTGGAGGAAAATCAGGTTAAGGCTAAAGGGATATTAATAAATAAAAATCATACTATTTCTTGGTTTTTTGTTAGGTTACTAAGGTTAAATCTTGATATTAATATTATAATAAATATTAGGATAAGAGCCAAGCTTACTTCATAAGAGATAGTTTGAGAGACTGCTCGAAGTCTTCCTAGTAAGGCATAATTTGAGTTAGAAGATCACCCTGCCGTTATTAGGGTGTAAACTCTTATACTTGCGCAGGCAAGAAAAAAGATCATTCCTAATGAAAAATTAATAAATGAGAATTCATTGGGGGAAATTCTTCAGATTATTAATCTTAAAAATAAGGCAATGATTGGTGAAATATAATAAGGGGCTATATTTGACTTTAAAGGGCTTGTTTGTTCTTTAGAAAATAATTTAATTGCGTCTCTAAATGGTTGGAGGATTCCGAGAATGCCTGTTTTGTTGGGACCTTTACGTAATTGGATGTATCCTAAGGCTTTACGTTCTAGGAGGGTTAGAAACGCTACGCCGACTAAGACACCAATGATGGTAAGGATTAGGCTGAGGATGGCTATAAGATTATCTTTTAGAAAAATTAATACTTATGTATTATTTATACATATGTATAAATTCTAAATTTATTGCACTTTTTCTGCCAAAGTATTATAATAGAATTATTAGAATTCATTTGAATAGAAATTTAGAATTTAAAAAAGGGTCCTTTCGTACTGGTTTTTTATTATTTTTAAAAGATAGAAACCGACCTGGCTTACGCCGGTCTGAACTCAGATCATGTAAGATTTTATAGGTCGAACAGACCTTAATTGAATAGCTTTTGCACTATTAGTTTATCTTAATCCAACATCGAGGTCGCAAATTTTTTCTTCGATGGGGGCTCTCAGAATAAATTACGCTGTTATCCCTAAGGTACCTTGTTCTTTATATCATACTTATATGGGTCTTTAGGTCAATTATATTTGATTATATTTAGAGGTGTTGTGTAACCCCTTATCACCCCAATAAAACACTTATGGAATTTAAAATAATTAATCTTTTTAGTGTAAAGGTCTATAGGGTCTTGTCGTCTTTTTAGTTTATTAAAGCCTTTTGACTTTAAGGTTAATTTTAACTTAAATATATAAGAGACAGCTTAAACTTCGTGTAATCGTTCATACCAGCCATCAATTAAATGGCTATTGATTATGCTACCTTTGCACGGTTAGGGTACCGCGGCCATTTAAAATTTGATCATTGGGCAGATTTTATTATTTATTTAATTCAAATAACGTTGTTTTTGGTAAACAGGCGAGTTTGGGGGTTGCCTAGTTCCTTTTATATATTTTTAGTATATATATAATGGCTTACATTTTATGTTTACTTATTTTTCTATTTTATTTAATTTGTCAAAGATGAAAATTAATTTTCCTTTATTAAATTAAACTAAATTAATTATTAGTAAATTTTGGCAAAAATAAAGAATTTTTATTAAAAAAATAAATTTTAGGACACTTTCATTCCTATAAGACATTTATTTATTACAAATTATTTAAGTGTTTTAATAAAAAGTAGGAGCTAATCCCCCTACTTCTATAAAGTTAAGTTTAAATTAATTATTAGATTAATTTTGTAATATGAGTAATTAATTATTTGGTGTATAATATTTATGTATATATTATGTAGGCTAAACTTCTGAATTAAATTCATTTAAGGAAAAACCAGATATTATTTAATTTGAAGATATTTCATTTCTGAAAAAATATTTCACTTTACTTATGCTACAGTAATGTTTTTTATTAAAATAAAATATAAATATTTTTTTAGCTTATTAAATTTCGGGATTATATAATTTTAATAAGATTAAGAAAACCCTGATACAAAAGGTATAGCTAAATGCTTACTTTCAATTAATTTATTTTTCATAATTATTTCACCTTTCCTTTACAGTACTATTTCTTTATAATTAAAATATCTTTTCATGGGGGTTACTAAGATAATTATTAATTATTTAAGTATTATTTTATTTAAAATTTATTGGAGGACTAAATTTTAAATTATAAATAATAAGGGTTGGCTTTAATGTTCAAGATTTTACATGTACTTTCCAGTGTAAGTGGAATGCTTTAGATATTGTTTAAGCTAAACATTAATTATTGATTTCTTTCTAGGTACACCTTCCGGTACACCTACTTTGTTACGACTTATCTCAGGTTAGATTATGAGAGTGACGGGCGATGTGTGCATAACCTAGGGCCCAATTCAAGAGTTTTTTTTTTTTTTTTTTACTTTTAAATTCTCCTTTGATATAAAAAGTTACTTTTATATTTCCGTAATAATTGATTTATTGTAACCCATCTTCTCTTTATTAAAGCTGCACCTTGATCTGACTTCTCTCTTTAGAGAGGATTTAAAATAATTTTTAAATATTTTATTATGACGATGGTATACAAACTATGTAGATAATAAAGTGCATTGTTCGTGGATTATCGATTATGAGACAGGTTCCTCTAATTGGTTAGGTTACCGCCAGATTCTTTAGGTTTTGAGTTAAAAATTTCTACTACCTTGTTTATAATTTAAAATTTTAAATTTTATAGTAGGGTATCTAATCCTAGTTTTATTTATTTTTCTTCAGTTTTTTTTAAAAAATATTAATGATTTATTAGATAAATTTTAGATTTTACTCTTTTAGTTATCATTTTTAATCAAAAATTTTTACTTGAAATTTACTGTTTACGATAAAATTTATTTTCATTTATTGTTTAACCGCAGCGGCTGGCACAATATTGGGCTGATGATATGTTATTTTACTAGATCTTTTTATTAAAATGATATTACTAAAATTTTAAACTGTTAATTAAAAGGTTTAACCTTTATTTGTAAATTTTTAAAAAATACTTGCTATATTATTACATGTTTATAAAATTGTATGTATAAATTTCTAAATTAGAATTAAATTTTAATGTTTTTAATGCTTATAGTGGTAAAACATTAGGGATGAAATGATGAATATTTGTGTATTTAAATAAATTTGTATATTTTTTTTTTTGAATTTGAATTAATTTTGCAATTTACGCGTATACGCGTATACGCGTATATATA